TATTGAAACTGTCCTTTCCAGTAGTATTGCTGCTGTCTTTTTTGCAGCTTTTGTAGTTGCCGGAACTATGTGGTATGGTTCAGCAACTACCCCGATTGAATTATTTGGTCCCACTCGTTATCAATGGGATCAAGGATACTTCCAACAAGAAATATATCGCAGAATTGGTGCTGGGTTAGCTGAAAATCAAAGTTTATCTGAAGCTTGGTCTAAAATTCCTGAAAAACTGGCTTTTTATGATTACATCGGCAATAATCCGGCAAAGGGGGGGTTATTCAGAGCGGGCTCAATGGACAACGGGGATGGAATAGCTGTTGGGTGGTTAGGACATCCTATCTTTAGAGATAAAGAGGGGCGCGAACTTTTTGTACGTCGTATGCCTACCTTTTTTGAAACATTTCCGGTTGTTTTGGTAGACGGAGACGGAATTGTTAGAGCCGATGTTCCTTTTAGAAGGGCAGAATCAAAATATAGTGTCGAACAAGTAGGTGTAACTGTCGAGTTCTATGGCGGCGAACTCAACGGAGTCAGTTATAGTGATCCCGCTACTGTGAAAAAATATGCTAGACGCGCTCAATTGGGTGAAATTTTTGAATTAGATCGTGCTACTTTGAAATCCGATGGTGTTTTTCGTAGCAGTCCAAGGGGTTGGTTTACTTTTGGGCATGCTTCGTTTGCTTTGCTCTTCTTCTTCGGACACATTTGGCATGGCGCTAGAACCTTGTTTAGAGATGTTTTTGCTGGTATTGATCCAGATTTAGATGCTCAAGTGGAATTTGGAGCATTCCAAAAACTCGGAGATCCAACTACAAGAAGACAAGTAGTTTGATACAATATTGCTTTGTTACTTGTTACTTTTAATTTTTATTTTGTGATTTGATATAGGGTACCGGATAAATCTTGATTTGAATCACTGCCTTTTCTTTGACTCTTGTTCTTTATTTATCCGGGAGACGATCCCCAATAAACAGGTATGGAAGCTATAATTGTAAACCACGATCAAATCTATGGAAGCATTGGTTTATACATTCCTTTTAGTCTCAACTCTAGGAATAATTTTTTTCGCTATCTTTTTTCGAGAACCGCCTAAAGTTCCAACTAAAAAGGTGAAATGATTTTTCATTATCTCAATTGAAAGTAATGATCCTCCCAATATTGGGAGGATCATTACTTCAACTAGTCCCCGTGTTCCTCGAATGGATCTCTTAGTTGTTGAGAGGGTTGCCCAAAAGCAGTATATAAGGCGTACCCAGTAAAACTTACAAGTAAACCGGATAAAAAGATGGCAACTAGGGTTGCTGTTTCCATTATTATATAGTTTTAAGACATTATATAGTTTTAAGACCACAATGGATCTATGATAAGATCATTTATTTACAACGGAATGGTATACAAAGTCAACAGATCTTACTGAATATAAAATATTATGGCTACACAAACCGTTGAGGGTAGTTCTAGATCTGGCCGCCCCAAACGAACTAATGCAGGGAGTTTATTGAAACCATTGAATTCAGAATATGGTAAAGTAGCTCCTGGGTGGGGAACTACTCCTTTGATGGGTTTCGCAATGGCTCTATTTGCGATATTCCTATCGATTATTTTGGAGATTTATAATTCTTCCATTTTACTGGATGGAATTTCAATGAATTAGATTCACAAGAACCATTAACTGGCTTTTTCAATACAAAATGAAGCGTTTAGGTTTATGATTTTTATCCCATTCTATTTTGGTAGTTCGACCGTGGAATTTCTTTGTTTCTGTATTTCCGGAATATGAGTGTGTGACTTGGTATAATTGATCCTATGGATAGTACAGAGAATGGGTCTGTCATCTTGATAGAGATGGTTTTACTTCGTCGGATATTCATTCTAGTATCTGGAGCACGGAATATATATATATGAAATAGATTACAAAGTATTAGAACTATGATTCATACTTAATAGTTAGACCTCGTGGCCGGACTTCGAAATTTTTTTTTTTTTTTTTCAAACTAAACGAAAGTTTAGGCTTATTTTGATCAAAGGACAAAGGTTTCTTTGGATTTTTAGTCATTATATCTATTCATTGAATAAGTGATGATCCAACGGTTCTTACTCAGGGAATTTTGGGACTTAGTTTGAAAGGGTTTTATTGAATCATCGTGGTTCTAGTATGAATCTGAGGTTTTAATCAATTAATAGGGTCTTAACAAGATAATTCCTATCAATAATAAAGAAAACAGCAGTAAAGCTGCATTACACATAAATAACAACAAATAAAATAGGTAAATAGAAGATTCAAGAGGCCTATAACGATCAATATATAGACGAATGAGCCGACTTGATTTTTTGGCATTATAACCACAAAGAGGAGTTTTCGGATTTTTATTCTTTCGTATCTTCAGAAAAAATGAATCATAGAATTAAGAAATTTAAAACTTTCTATTACACACATCCGTTAGAACTAGTATTTGTGTGTTTCTGTTTGAGCCGTATGAGATGAAATTTTCATATACGGTTC